AACACATTCCAACCAATTCCCAAAAAATATAAATTTGTATCAAATTCGAACTAGTAACTAATCCCAACATCGAAGTACTGAAAAAACTCATATAAGCAAAAAATCTCAAGTATCCTTGATCGTGAGCCATATAATTATCACTATAAATAAGAACCATAATTCCAACAGTAGTGATTAACATTGACATAATAGAAGTAAGTGGATCGATCAAGTAGCCGAATTCTAAAGAAAAATCATTATCGAGGGTCCAAGACCATACATATTGATAGATAGAACTGCTTTTTATTTGCTGAATAGACAGATTAGTTGAAAAAATCATGACTATACTTAACAATAAAATACTCGAAAAAGCCCACATACGACGGAGATTTTTTGTTGCTGTCGGAAAAAGAAGAAGTCCCACTCCTATTAACATAGGAACTGGAAGTGGAAGGAAAGGTATGATCCACGCATATTGATATGTCTGTTCCATAAAAAAAGTTTTTTAATTCTTAATTAATATTAATTGTTTCCGATTCACCGGATCTTACCTCTTTTTGAAAGGAGTCAATAAAAAAATAAAGATATGCACTAACTTAATAACTTAAATAGAAATAGAATTTTGGAATTTTTATTTCTTTTTATACTTATTCTTTAGAAGTTTCTGCTAAATACTTCAAATATTCAAATCAAGAAGTTACAATTGGTCAAATCATATGAAAAAAGCAGATTAATTACTAGTCTCCTTCGAACTTTCAAATTCAAGTTAAATTAGGGATATTTTTCGCTAATTTGACAAGTTACTAAAAAAAAAAGAATATTCTTTTTTTTTTTTAGTAATAAAAATAGTTTATGCGATTTTCCCATATCTTTCACGCATCTTATGTATTCTTTTTGATTTTAGAATCAAAAATATTATCTAGAAAAGAAATACATAATGAATTGGCAAAGCGCAAATTTCTTTTGAACAATAGATGTCTTTCACATCCAGCTATACCAATGAGTAATCTCTTAATTTTTATTTAAATGGCAGTTCCAAAAAAACGTACTTCTGCATCAAAAAAGCGTATTCGTAAAAATTTTTGGAAAAGGAAGGGGTATTGGGCAGCGTTAAAAGCGTTTTCCTTAGGGAAATCTATTTCTACCGGGAATTCCAAAAGTTTTTTTGTGCAACAAACAAAAACAAATAAAATAAGTAATAAAACATAACATGTTACAATAATCTGAATCGGCTTGACTCAAAAATTGACTCATTTCGTTTCGAAAATAAAATTCCCGCTTTCCATTTCCTATTGATTAACTCAACAGGGAATGGAATTTGTTTCGCTCTTAGAATTAGAATAAGGATTTTTCTCTTTACCGTACTGAATTAAAAAAAAAAAAAAAAGAATCCTTTTTTTTGACAAAAAAACATAAGATACGTAATTGTCTTTTTAGTATATTTTCTCATTTCCAAGGTGGGGAGTATTATTTTCCCCATCAGCCTGTTTCTTACAATAATATAAGCAATAATATAAGGTTTTCTTTTTTCTCTAGATCCACGTTTTCTCTATAGAAAGGCGAGTAAAAAATCAAAATCATTGAAACTAATTGATTAAAATTCTAAACCTTTTTGTGCAACTTTCTTCTTTTTGGATTTTCTATGAATTCCTATATAGACTCCCATATATTTATTGCCATCAATCCACTCAAAAACACTTAACAAATTTTTGTGGATAAATATGTGTCAATTTTTACGGATCCAAAATTTTTTTGTTCATTGATAAAATGGATTTTTTGGTTTCGATGTTTGAAATCAAATAAATCAAAAACAGTTCATTAAAACAAAACAAAAATGTTTTTTTTTTGGGGGGGGTTCTATCCCTTAATTCATAGTTGGACTATCTAGTTTTCCAAGAGTTTAAGTCGAGGAGAGTCTAAAATACACACTAAAACTAAGACCCTAAATTCAAATAATGAACCTTCAAATACCTATTTGAACGAATTTTTATTCATCAATTTGAATCTTTCCTAAAAAATATTGCAACAATTTAATTCTTAAATCTAGACGATTGCTTATTCATAGGGTATTATGAATTCAAGACAAGCCGCTATGGTGAAATTGGTAGACACGCTGCTCTTAGGAAGCAGTGCTAGAGCATCTCGGTTCGAGTCCGAGTGGCGGCATGTCATCTCCTAAAAAAAGTAAATAGATCCTATAATGAATTCAATTTCCGATTTCCTTTTTATAATTATGGGACTCCTTAAAAAAAATTATGATATTTTCAACTTTAGAGCATATATTAACTCATATTTCTTTTTCGATTGTTTCAATTGTAATTACAATTCATTTCATAACTTTTTTAGTCGATGAAATCGTAAAACTATATGATTCATCCGAAAAGGGGATGATAATGACTTTTTCTTGTATAACAGGATTATTAGTTACTCGTTGGGTTTATTCGGGACATTTTCCACTAAGTGATTTATATGAATCATTAATGTTCCTTTCATGGAGTTTTTCCCTGATTCATATAGTCCC